AAACATTTCTAACGGATTCCTTGGTTCGGACCGACGAAGTAATGGCATTCGATCAACCCGACTGCAATCTTTTTCTGTCGGTAAGGATTGCACCAGAGCACCTTCTACTTCTAATAGGCCATGAACTATAGATAGAGAAGAATCATTCTGAGCGAGTCCATAAGAAGCGACCCACTTTTTCATCGGTTCCGGGGGAAGACCAAAGATCTTGCGCGACCGGTCCGCCAGAAAAACTCAAAAGAGAAAGAAGTCTCGTTAATCTCTTCATGCTCGTTCCAAGTTCGAAGTACCGTTTGGCCAAAGAAAAAGCCGCTTCCTGACACGATTGCCTCTTTATATAGATAGATATAGGATCTATGGGGTTATTACTTAGAAGTCTATTTTGTACAAGATCCCCTCCTATCTGATAGAAAAGGGTCCCATGATCCCGAGCCGGTCTTATCTTGGCTCGCAAACCCCAAGTTTGTCTATGAAGAGCTAATCTAATTGTATTAGTTTCTATAATGGATTTCTTATGTGGAATACTAATGGATAGGGCCTCGTTGCTAAGTGCTACAAGATCTAGTGCACTGGAACTCGTGGTTATGGACCCGAATCCTTTAGTATGGAACATTGTCTTTTCCAAGTAAAAACCCCTAGTATATGAAAGAATGAAAAGGTGCTTTCGTTCTTGTGGAATAAGAAGCCCTCGTACCTTAACGAAAGGAAAATAGGAATTTTTCGTTAGGTATTTGACCAAATAGGATCGTCCAGTTCCTATAGAACCTATCACTAAAATACCCGATAGGGCTAAGCGGAACGAAAAGGGTTTTCCATGAGATGGTAAATGAAAACGATTAGCTCCATGAGATGGTAAATGAAAACGATTAGCCCCACACGAGGGAATAAGTGATTGTCTGATAATGAGCAAGGAATATACGTCTTTCTGCTAAAGAGGATCTATTAAACTCATAATTCATTAGATCCTTGTTAGCAATGTCAACTAGGTATCATAAGTAAATGGATCCCGGTTGTTCAATCCTTTGATAACCAAGGTCATTCTTTGCTAAAGAGAAATGATCACTATGGGTCAGACTCAATAGAATTGGATCCATTCAAAATAGCGAGAATTAGGATTCTTGATCCCTCTCAATCTCTCTTTCAATTCGAGGATCCGGAGAGGTGTTTTCATAGCCATCTCCGAATATTTGCCATCTCCGAATATTTTCGATTTCATTTTTCTATGATATGTCTTTCTATATGAAAATTGGTTATTTACGATGTACGATGATCCCTGTTAAGCATCCATGGCTGAATGGTTAAAGCGCCCAACTCATAATTGGTAAATTTGCGGGTTCAATTCCTGCTGGATGCACGCGAACGGGAACGTTCCATAAGTCTATTGGAACTGGCTCTCTATCCATGGAATCTCATCCATCATCCATACATAACGAATTGGTATGGTATATTCATACCATAACATAAGAACAATAAGAACTCGAATTCTTATCGATACTGGAACTCAGAGCATAGGAGGGAAAGTCGATTTATGGATGGAATCAAATACGCAGTATTTACAGAAAAGAGTCTTCGTTTATTGGGAAAGAATCAATATACTTTTAATGTCGAATCGGGATTCACTAAGACAGAAATAAAGCATTGGGTCGAACTCTTCTTTGGTGTTAAGGTAGTAGCTGTGAATAGCCATCGACTACCCGGAAAGGGTAGAAGAATGGGACCTATTCTGGGACATACAATGCATTACAGACGTATGATCATTACCCTTCAACCGGGTTATTCTATTCCACTTCTAGATAGAGAAACGAACTAAAGGAGAATACTTAATAATACGGCGAAACATTTATACAAAACACCTATCCCGAGCACACGCAAGGGAACCGTAGACAGGCAAGTGAAATCCAATCCACGAAATAAATTGATCCATGGACGGCACCGTTGTGGTAAAGGTCGTAATGCCAGAGGAATCATTACCGCAAGGCATAGAGGGGGAGGTCATAAGCGCCTATACCGTAAAATCGATTTTCGACGGAATCAAAAAGACATATCTGGTAGAATCGTAACCATAGAATACGACCCTAATCGAAATGCATACATTTGTCTCATACACTATGGGGGTGGTGAGAAGAGATATATTTTACATCCCAGAGGGGCTATAATTGGAGATACTATTGTTTCTGGTACAAAAGTTCCTATATCAATGGGAAATGCCCTACCTTTGAGTGCGGTTTGAACTATTGATTTACGTAATTGGAAGTAACCAATTAGGTTTACGACGAAACCTAAAAATCGATCACTGATCCAATTTGACTACCTCTACGGGATAGACCTCAACAGAAAACTGTTGAGTAACGGCAGCAAGTGATTGAGTTCAGTAGTTCCTCATAGAAAATTATTGACTCTAGAGATATGGTAATATGGAGAAGACAAAATTGTTTGAAGCACGCACAGAACCGGAAGCGCCCCTTGTTTCAAAGAGAGGAGGACGGGTTATTCACATTTAATTTGATGGTCAGAGGCGAATTGAAAGCTAAGCAGTGGTAATTAAGACCCCCGGGTGAAAATAGGGATGTCTCCTACGTTACCCATAATATGTGGAAGTATCGACGTAATTTCATAGAGTCATTCGATCTGAATGCTACATGAAGAACATAAGCCAGATGACGGAACGCGGAGACCTAGGATGTAGAAGATCATAACATGAGCGATTCGGCGGATTTGGATTCCTTTTCTATATATCCACTCATGTGGTACTTCATCATACGATTCATATAAGATCCATCTGTCTAGAGATCGTCATATACATCTAGAAAGCCGTATGCTTTGGAAGAAGCTTGTACAGTTTGGGAAGGGGTTTTTTGAGAAAAAAGAAGAATCTACTTCAACCGATATGCCTTTAGGCACGGCCATACATAACATAGAAATCACACGTGGAAGGGGTGGGCAATTAGCTAGAGCAGCAGGTGCTGTAGCGAAACTGATTGCAAAAGAGGGTAAATTGGCCACTTTAAGATTACCATCTGGGGAGGTCCGTTTGGTATCCCAAAACTGCTTAGCAACAGTCGGACAAGTGGGTAATGTTGGGGTGAACCAAAAAAGTTTGGGTAGAGCCGGATCTAAGTGTTGGCTAGGTAAACGCCCCGTAGTAAGAGGGGTAGTTATGAACCCTGTGGACCACCCCCATGGGGGCGGCGAAGGGAAAGCCCCTATTGGTAGAAAAAAACCCACAACCCCTTGGGGTTATCCTGCGCTTGGAAGAAGAACTAGGAAAAGGAAAAAATATAGTGATAGTTTTATTCTTCGTCGCCGTAAGTAAATACGTAACTAGGAATATGGAAAATTGCATTTTTGGAATTTGCAATAATGCGATGGGCGAACGACGGGAATTGAACCCGCGCATGGTGGATTCACAATCCACTGCCTTGATCCACTTGGCTACATCCGCCCCTTATCCAGCTAAAGGATTTTCTCTTTTTTCCATTCATCATTATTCTATTTATTCTGACCTACATACCTCGATCGAGATAGTGGACATAGGATGCCACTCTTTAAAATGAAAAAAGGAGTAATCAGCTGTGACACGAAAAAAAACGAATCCTTTTGTAGCTCGTCATTTATTGGCAAAAATAGAAAAGGTCAATATGAAGGAGGAGAAAGAAATAATAGTAACATGGTCCCGGGCATCTAGCATTCTACCCGCAATGGTTGGCCATACAATCGCGATTCATAATGGAAAGGAACATATACCTATTTACATAACAAATCCTATGGTAGGGCGCAAATTAGGGGAATTCGTGCCTACTCGGCATTTCACGAGTTATGAAAGTGCAAGAAAGGATACTAAATCTCGTCGTTAACTGAATTCAGAATAGAAACATTCAGAATAAACAAAATTTATAGGATTCAAATAAAGTAAAGGTAGGCGGGTAATAACCTTATTTATGACAAGTTTCAAATTGGTAAAGTATACCCCTAGGATAAAGAAAAAGAAGAATAGGCTAAGGAAACTCGCAAGAAAAGTTCCAACCGATCGTCTACTTAAATTCGAACGGGTTTTCAAAGCACAAAAACGCATACATATGTCCGTTTTCAAAGCGCAAAGAGTTCTTGATGAGATTCGCTGGCGTTACTACGAGGAAACCGTTATGATACTGAACCTCATGCCTTATCGAGCATCTTATCCCATCTTAAAGTTGGTTTATTCGGCAGCAGCGAATGCTACTCATTATAGGGATTTCGACAAAGCGAGTTTATTCATCACTAAAGCCGAAGTCAGTAGGAGTACTATTATGAAAAAATTCAGACCTCGAGCTCGAGGACGTAGTTATTCTATAAAAAAAACCATGTGTCATATAAAAATTGTACTAAATATAGTAAAGAAATCTAAATAATCTTTAGATCAATCTAAGATTTGATTCCCAGTAAAAAAAAAAAAGAAATAGAATAGAAAAATATGGCACAAAAAATAAATCCACTCGGTTTCAGACTTGGTACAACCCAAAATCACCATTCCTTTTGGTTCGCACAACCAAAAAATTATTCTGAAGGTCTACAAGAAGATAAAAAAATACGGGATTGTATCAAGAACTATATACAAAAGAATAGGAAAAAAGGCTCGAATAGAAAAATAGAATCAGACTCAAGTTCTGAAGTAATTACACATATAGAAATTCAAAAAGAAATCGATACAATCCACGTCATAATCCATATTGGATTCCCCAATTTATTAAAAAAAAAGGGAACAATCGAAGAATTAGAGAAAGATCTACAAAAGGAAGTTAGTTCTGTAAACCAGAGACTTAATATTGCTATCGAAAAGGTTAAAGAACCTTATAGACAACCAAATATTCTTGCGGAATATATAGCTTTCCAATTAAAAAATAGAGTTTCATTCCGAAAAGCTATGAAAAAAGCCATTGAATTAACTAAAAAAGCGGATATAAAGGGAGTCAAAATCCAAATCGCAGGTCGTCTAGCAGGGAAAGAAATTGCACGTGCCGAATGCATCAAAAAGGGCAGACTGCCCCTCCAAACAATTCGCGCTAAAATTGATTATTGCTGCTATCCAATTCGAACTATCTATGGAGTGTTAGGTGTAAAAATTTGGATATTCCTAGAAGAAGAATAACTAACCATGCCTTCCCATTCTACTGAGTGATAGAATAAAAAAGACAAGAACCTTATTTTTCCCAAAACCCCTAAAAAAAGAAGGAATTATACCTCTTTCTATAAGATTTAATGAAAATTGATAAATCTTTTAATATAATTGCTATGCTTAGTGTGTGACTCGTTAGTTTTTTCTTTAGGGTTAAAAATGGAGATTGAAAAAAAATTGGCTGAACCCCTACTAAAAATAGAAAAAAACTTAGTAATTATAGAAAATTAACTAATAACCAACCTATTGCTTCGTATTGTCGAGATCCTAACTAAGAAACAGTCACTATGTGAATAAATACATCTATAAAAAATGAGTAGATCTATCATATAGTTGTAGCAACTGCATTTTTTTCTCTACAAAAGAAACCAGATTCTAGGCTGTGAAGCAAAACTAAAGGGATGTGGATAAAAGGAGGGATGATAGATAGAAAGAAGAAGAATAAAATAAGAAAGATATAGGATTCCAATGTGTATGGTCTATGAATTACATCATAAAAAAAAGGCAATGTGATAAAGCATCAATATAATAAAAAAAAAAAAGAGAAAATTCGAAATCGTAACTTTTGAAACAACAAATAAAAATTATAATTTAAGCAATAAAAAAGAGCAGCCCGGGTTAATAAAACTGAGAAAATTGACTCGGAAAGAAATTTTTTTGAAGCTCCATTGCAGGATTCAAACCTAGCCATTAAAGGAGAAGCTGTGGGAACGACAAAACCTATGACTGCATAGGATTTTATTGAAAAGAATCCTAACACCTCATTGGGTGGGATGGCGGAACAAACCAAAAAAATTGCTTTATTTGTTTGATAAGGTTCTAAATTAACAAATAAGACAGGAAAGAGTAAATATTCGCCCGCGAAATCCTTATTGGATTAGAATACTTTATCACAATTCAATAAGAATAAAAATAAGGAGATAAAAAAAAATAAGAAGGATTACATTTTATAAAAATATTGAATTTTGATACACTCTAGATCTTCTTTCTTAACTATATATTTTTCTATTTTTAAAAAGTAAAAATAAAAAAACCTAACTTTTTCTTTTTCTATTATATATTGATGTGTATCTATCCATAATATTTTTAAATATTATGGAATTAATTCACACGCTTTCTCATTTCATTCGCGAGGAGCTGGATGAGAAGAAACTCTCATGTCCAGTTTTGCAGTAGAGATGGAACTAAGAAAGAACCATCGACTATAACCCCAAAAGAACTAGATTTCGTAAACAACATAGAGGAAGAATGAAGGGAAAATCCTGCCGAGGCAATCGTATTTGTTTTGGTAGATATGCTCTTCAAGTACTTGAACCCGCTTGGATCACCGCGAGACAGATAGAAGCAGGACGAAGAGCAATGACACGATATGCACGTCGTGGTGGAAAAATATGGGTGCGTATATTTCCCGACAAACCGGTTACAATAAGACCCACAGAAACACGTATGGGCTCGGGAAAGGGATCCCCCGAATATTGGGTAGCCATTGTTAAACCAGGTCGAATACTTTATGAAATGAGCGGAGTATCCGAAACTGTAGCTAGAGCAGCTATCTCCATAGCAGCCAGTAAAATGCCCATACGAAGTCAATTTCTTCGATTAGGGATATAGAACCCCAAAAAGGAGTATTGAAGATAAAAAACCCCAGGTTTTTCTTTCAGAAAAGACAATATTTCTTTCATCCTTTTGCATTGAAATAACAAATGGAAATCAAAATAATATGATTCAACCTCAGACCCTTTTAAATGTAGCGGATAACAGTGGAGCTCGAAAATTGATGTGTATTCGAGTCATAGGAGCCGCTGGTAATCAGCGATATGCTCGTATTGGTGATGTTATTGTTGCTGTAATCAAAGACGCAGTGCCCCAAATGCCTCTAGAAAGATCCGAAGTAATTCGAGCTGTAATTGTACGTACATGTAAAGAATTCAAATGCGAAGACGGTATAATAATACGCTATGATGACAATGCAGCAGTTATCATTGATCAAAAAGGAAATCCAAAAGGAACTCGAGTTTTTGGCGCGATTGCCGAAGAATTGAGAGAATTGAATTTTACTAAAATAGTTTCATTAGCTCCTGAAGTATTATAAATACTAGTATATGAGATATAGATCAAAGAAAAAATTAGTGGATTGTCTCTCACGTATATGCTTTAAAATCCAAAGTTTAAAGAAAAAGGAAAACATGTTAATTATAGAAAAATTAGGAGGAACCTAGAATTAGAGTCTTATGGGCAAGGACACTATTGCTGATTTACTAACCTCTATAAGAAACGCAGACATGAATAAAAAGGGAACAGTTCGAATAGTATCCACAAATATTACCGAAAACATTGTTAAAATACTTCTACGAGAGGGTTTTATTGAAAGTGTTCGGAAACATCAGGAAAGTAACCGATATTTCTTGGTTTCAACTTTGCGACATCAAAAGAGAAAGACTAGAAAAGGAATATTTAGAACTAGAACCTTTTTAAAGCGTATCAGCCGACCTGGCTTACGAATTTATGCCAACTATCAAGGAATTCCTAAGGTTTTGGGCGGAATGGGAATTGCTATTCTTTCTACTTCTCGAGGTATAATGACAGATCGAGAAGCTCGACTAAACAGAATTGGGGGAGAAGTCTTATGTTATATATGGTAATGGCCCCACCCATAGTACTCGAATTCTATCTCGAACTTCCTATTTTCAAAATAAAAATAGAAAAATAGGAGAAAAAAAAATATGACAGAAAAAAAAAAACCGAGAGAAGCAAAAGTAACTTTTGAGGGTTTAGTTACGGAAGCCCTACCCAACGGAATGTTCCGCGTTCGCCTAGAGAATGACACCATCATCCTGGGCTATATTTCAGGAAAGATCCGATCTAGCTCTATACGAATACTGATGGGGGATAGGGTAAAAATTGAAGTAAGTCGTTATGATTCCAGCAAGGGGCGTATAATTTATAGACTTCCCCATAAGGATTCGAAACGTACCGAAGACTCGAAGGATAATGAAGATTTGAAGGATACCAAAGATTCAAAAAATTAAGTTTTTCTAGGGTAATAACTTCCAAGTTTCAAAATTAAAGTGAAGAGACTTATTTTTTCCAAAAAAATAGATTCATAGTTTAAGAAAGGAATATCCATATATGAAAATAAGAGCTTCTGTTCGTAAAATTTGTACAAAATGTCGACTGATTCGTAGGCGTGGGCGAATTAGAGTCATTTGTTCCAATCCGAAGCATAAACAAAGACAGGGGTAATCTTTCGAAAAAGAAGCTTTTCTTTCTAAAAAGTAAAGTAAAAAAAAGGTACCCACGGAAATGTTCAAATTCAAAATCAAAAAATGGAAGTAAAGGATATATTTTACACGGAAACGGATATCTTTGTATCTTTTTTTCTTTTTGTTATTTCTAACTCATATTTATGAGATTATAAAATATGACAAAAGCTATACCAAAAATAGGTTCACGTAAGAAAGTGCGTATTGGTTTGCGTAGGAATGCCCGTTTTAGTTTACGGAAGAGTGCACGTAGAATAACAAAAGGGGTTATTCATGTTCAAGCCAGTTTCAACAATACCATTATAACCGTTACAGACCCGCAAGGTCGGGTGGTTTTCTGGTCCTCTGCAGGTACTTGTGGATTCAAAAGCTCAAGAAAAGCATCACCCTATGCTGGTCAAAGAACAGCAGTAGATGCTATTCGTACAGTGGGTTTGCAACGAGCAGAAGTTATGGTAAAAGGTGCTGGTAGCGGAAGAGATGCCGCATTACGAGCCATTGCTAAAAGTGGTGTACGGTTAAGTTGTATACGCGATGTAACACCTATGCCGCATAATGGATGTCGACCTCCTAAAAAAAGACGTCTGTAAAAAAATGAAACCGGTTTCAAGAGAAATAAACGATTCAATGATCAAATAATAATACTAGTCTGTTATGGTTCGAGAGGAGGTAACAGGATCCACCCAAACACTAGAGTGGAAGTGTGTTGAATCAAGAGTAGATAGTAAGCGTCTTTATTATGGTCGTTTCATTCTGTCCCCGCTTAGAAAAGGTCAAGCGGATACTGTCGGTATTGCCTTGCGAAGAGCTTTACTTGGCGAAATAGAAGGAACATGTATCACACGCGCCAAATTTTGGAACGTCCCACACGAATATTCTACAATAGTAGGTATTGAAGAATCCATACAAGAAATTTTACTAAATTTGAAAGAAATTGTATTGCGAAGTAATCTTTATGGAGTTAGAGACGCATCAATTTGCGTCAAAGGTCCTAGATACATAACCGCTCAAGATATAATCTTACCGCCTTCCGTAGAAATCGTTGATACGACACAACCTATAGCTAACTTGAGAGAGCCCATTGATTTCTGTATTGAGTTACAGATCAAGCGAGATCGCGGATATCATACGGAACTCAGAAAGAACTCTCAAGATGGAAGTTATCCTATAGATGCTGTATCCATGCCTGTTCGAAATGTGAATTATAGTATTTTTTCTTGTGGGAATGGAAATGAAAAACACGAGATACTTTTTCTAGAAATATGGACGAATGGTAGTTTAACTCCTAAAGAAGCGCTTTATGAAGCTTCTCGTAATTTGATTGATTTATTTCTTCCTTTTCTACACGCGGAGGAAGAGCGCACTAGTTTCGAAGAAAATAAAAACAGGTTTACTCCACCTCTTTTAACCTTTCAAAAAAGATTCACTAATCTAAAGAAAAACAAAAAAGGAATTCCATTGAATTGTATTTTTATTGATCAATTAGAATTGCCTTCTAGAACGTATAATTGTCTCAAAAGGGCCAATATACATACACTATTGGACCTTTTGAGTAAAACTGAAGAAGATCTTATGCGAATTGACAGTTTTCGTATGGAAGATGGAAAACTGATATGGGACACTCTGGAGAAGCATCTTCCAATTGATTTACCTAAGAACAAGTTCTCGCTTTAAATCCATTGCAATTTTTTCCTCTTCTTCTTTTTTGAGTTAGAATAAAAAGAAAAAAGAAAGCAATTTTGCATCTTTGGCACAATCTATATTTTCGCGAAATGGATCATAATAAAATAGATTTTAGGTATCTAGGGAAGATTCACTTGGAAGTAACTATTTCCTAGATACCCATGCAGAGGACTTCGCGGTTGAATGAATCAACTCTAAAAATCCCTAAAAAAGACCTAAAGTTAAGGATTTATCAATGGGTAATGTTGCTCCAATACCTAACCAAAGAGCTACTCCAGTACCGATTAAAAAAACGGTCGTAGCTACTGGGCGACGAAACGGATTTTGGAATTTATTGACATTCTCCAGAAAGGGTACTGTCAATAAGCCCGTTGGCACAGAAACCATTAAGAGAACACCCAATAACTTATTGGGTACTGTACGGAGTATTTGAAATACGGGAAAGAAGTACCACTCGGGTAATATTTCCAGAGGAGTTGCAAACGGATCCGCCGGTTCACCAATCATTGACGGCTCGAGAACCGCTAAACCTACATTACACGCAATAGTACCTAGAATTACTACTGGAAAAATGTATAAAAGATCGTTGGGCCACGCGGGTTCCCCGTAATAATTATGTCCCATCCCTTTAGCTAATTTTGCTCTTAATACAGGATCATTTAAGTCAGGTTTCTTTGTTATTGGGATAGGTGAATTCTTTAGGATCCATCCCCCAAAGGAACCGGACATGAGAATTTTTCATCATCCGGCTCGAGCAAGAATGAAAAAAATAAGACCGTGGAGGATCCACAATAGAATAGGGTATATAATGACTCAATGACTCAAGGTAAGAAAAGCTTTATCAGATTATCTTTTCCGAAGTTGCGCCTATAACTACTATCCTATTCTTATGCGTAAATGCTCAATATCCAAGTGGGCTTACAAATTTGATCATGATCAATTGCTTTGTGGATTGTCTCTTGATTAGTTGGTGTTTATCCCCTCAATATCGCAAGTTTCTTACGTCCAAACAAAGTATTTACTTGTTACTAATAAAAAATCCAAAAGTTTAGCCTATGTTCTTCCTTAGATCCCTTATTTTACTCCGATAGTATTGCGGATCGAAATCGATGCAAAGAAAATGAATGCATTTCCATACTATAATAAAAAGTAAGTGTAATAAATATAGAAATGGATCATATCACATGACTTATTCCATTTATACTCTATGGGATCTTACGGAGCCTGTTCATGGATGACATGATTGGGGTATGATCATAGAAAATATTCTCCTCAAGTGAACCAGCCTATCCTTCCTAGATAGGGGACTTACGTCTTGATTGGATGCGGAGACACCTTTGGTCGTGAATTCTAATGTGGCAGATCCAATTCTCTATCTGCATGGCCAAATCAATAATTCAAGTCACACACTCCCATAATCCGCCTTATTTTCTTTCGTAAAATTAACTTCAACTATTTGTATTGTATCAAAATACTTCGAAGTTGAAGAGAAGTATCCAAATGACATGTCTTATTTTACAATAACCCATGTTTGTAGCAATGAAATACCACAACCTACCCGATATGATATATGAGAATTCTAATTCTCTATGATATGCCTTCCCTATAAAGGACCCGAAATACCTTGCTTACGTATCATTGGAAAGTGCATTAACATAAATACGGCGGTAAGCAGAGGCAGTACAAAGGTATGTAAACTATAAAAACGAGTCAAAGTGGATTGGCCCACACTAGCACTTCCACGTAATAATTCCACTAAAGGGGATCCTATTACCGGAATTGCTTCAGGTACACCTGTCACAATTTTGACTGCCCAATAACCAATTTGATCCCAAGGCAAAGAATAACCAGTTACGCCAAATGATGCAGTCAATACAGCCAAAACCACACCTGTGACCCAAGTTAATTCACGGGGTTTTTTAAACCCACCTGTGAGATACACACGAAATACGTGCAGGATCATCATTAGAACCATCATACTTGCTGACCATCGATGAACTGATCGGATTAACCAACCAAAATTGGCCTCCGTCATTATATATTGAACGGAGGAAAAAGCCTCTGTAACGGTTGGTCGGTAGTAAAAAGTCATAGCAAAACCGGTAGCGACTTGTACTAGAAAACAAGTAAGTGTAATTCCCCCTAAACAATAAAATATGTTGACATGAGGAGGAACATATTTACTAGTTATATCATCTGCAATTGCCTGAATCTCAAGACGTTCCTCAAACCAATCATATACTTTATTGAGATAGGTAACTAGCCCGACTCCCCCTCCGAGAACCGTATATGAAAATTTCATCTCGTACGGCTCAAGCAGAAACACACAAATTTTCAACGGATATTAGAAAAAAAAAAGTTCAAAACTTCATCAGCCACGGTATTGGATCGATTTGCCTTGAAGATATGAAATAAGAAAAATCCAGAATTTATTCTTTGTGATGATAATGCCAAAAAATCTCAAGTTGGCTCATCTGTCTTTCTTTCCCTTATGTTGATCATTAGAGGCCTCTTGACTTGTCTTTTCTCTTCCCTATTTTTGATTTATTTTATTTTGATTTATTTTATTACTAGTAATAAAATAAATCAAAATTTATAGTGGTTTTCTGATAGAAATTATCTTGTTGCGATCCTATGAATCAGTTCAATTAAAACCTTAGATTCATACTAGAGCCACGATGATTGAGTCTCAAGCTAAACAAAAGGCAAGGGTTCTTCGAATAAGAACCGCTTGATGATCATTTATTGAAAGAGAAAAAAGTTGTCTTTTGGGCAAACAAAATTGGAAGGGAGAAAATTTCTTTTTTTTATTAAGAACTACTTTAATTTTTTTTGCAGTCTGGTTGCGAGGTCTAAATAGTGAGTATGAATCATAGTTCCATTTTTTTCTTGATCCACTCTATGCACTTCGTGTTCCAGATACTAGAATAAATAATATCCGACGAATTAGAATCATCTTGATAGAGATAACAGGCCCTTTCTATGTATTATCAATAGGATCAATTCTAACAAGTCACACACTCATATTCCAGAGATACCGAAACAAAAAAATCCACGGTCGAACTACCAGAATGTCTCGAAATGTGGAGCTTAAAGTAGAAAGGCTTTTTTTGGATGGAAAAACTATGAAGTCATAGTTTTAGTTAGTAGAAACCTAATTCGTTAAAATTCCGTCCAGTAAAACAGAAGAATTATAAATTTCTAAAATGATAGATAGGAATATCGCGAATAAAGCCATTGCGACCCCCATAAAAGGAGTAGTTCCCCAACCCGGAGCTACTTTCCCATATTCCGAATTCAAGGGTTTCAATAAACTACCCGCGCCAGTCCGTTTTGGCTTAGGTCTAGAACTATCTTCAACGGTTTGTGTAGGCATAAATTCTATTTAATCATTGGTGTTGACTTTGTATACTATTCCGTTGTAGTTGTAAATACACGATCTTTTCATGGATCCATTGTAATCTTGAAATTCTATAAAAATGGAAACAGCAACTTTAGTCGCCATCTCCATATCCGGTTTACTTGTAAGCTTTACTGGGTATGCCTTATATACCGCGTTTGGGCAACCCTCTCAACAATTAAGAGATCCATTCGAAGAACATGGGGACTAATTGAAGTAAGAAGTCTCCCCTCTGGGGGACTTCTTACTGCAATGAAATTATTTATTTCCTTCAATTAAATTATTTCATTTTTTAGTCGGAACCTTAGGTGGTTCTCGGAAGAAGATAGCGAAAAAAATTATCCCTAAAGTCGAAACTAAAAGGAACGTATAAACCAATGCTTCCATAGATTCGATCCTGGTTTATTTACAATTATAACTTCCACACCTATTCACTTATCATTTGGGATCATTTCCCGTATAAAAAAAAAAAAGAGTCAAAAAAAGGACAGGAGATGTTTCTCATGTCAAATCAAAAAAGAGAGGTGAAAGATACCATAGCAATGTGTTATCAGGCTGCCTGTCTCCTTGTAGTTGGATCTCCAACTTTTTGGAATGTTCCAAATTCCACTTGAGCATCCAAGTCTGGATCAATACCAGCAAAAACATCTCGGAACAAGGTTCGAGCGCCATGCCAAATGTGTCCGAAAAAGAAGAGCAAAGCAAAGGTAGCATGACCAAAAGTGAACCAACCCCTTGGACTGCTGCGAAAAACACCATCTGATTTCAAAGTAGCTCGATCTAATTCAAAAATTTCCCCTAATTGAGCACGCCGCGCATATTTTTTTACAGTAGCAGGATCAGAATAACTTACTCCATTAAGTTCACCACCATAGAACTCCACCGTTACGCCTACTTGTTCAACACTATATTTGGATTCTGCTCTTCTAAAAGGAACGTCCGCTCTCACAATTCCCTCCTCATCTACCAAAACTACCGGAAATGTTTCAAAAAAAGTAGGCATACGACGTACAAAAAGCTCACGTCCTTGTTTATCTCTAAAGACGGGATGTCCTAACCATCCAACAGCTATTCCATCTCCATTGTCCATTGAGCCTGCTCTGAATAATCCCCCCTTTGCCGGATTATTACCAATATAATCATAAAAGGCTAATTTTTCGGGAATTTTAGACCAAGCTTCTGATAAACTAAGATTTTCGGCTAACCCATCGCTAACTCTTCGATATATTTCTTGCTGAAAGTATCCCTGATCCCACTGATAACGAGTAGGCCCAAATAATTCTATTGGGGTAGTTGCCGATCCATACCACATAGTTCCGGCAACTACGAAAGCAGCAAAAAAAACAGCAGCGATACTACTGGAAAGTACAGTTTCAATATTGCCCATACGCAATCCTTTGTATAGACGTTGAGGCGGACGGACACTAAGATGGAATAGGCCCGCTAATATGCCCAATGTACCCGCAGCAATATGATGCGAAGCTATTCCCCCCGGAACGAAAGGATCAAAACCCTCTGCACCCCACGCAGGATTTACAGCTTGTACTTTTCCAGTTAGTCCGTAAGGATCGGACACCCATATCCCAGGGCCATATAAACCCGTTACATGAAATGCACCAAAGCCAAAACAAGCCACCCCTGCAAGAAATAAATGAATTCCAAAGATCTTGGGCAAATCCAAAGAAGGTTTTCCCGTCCGCTCATCACAGAATATTTCTAGGTCCCAATATACCCAATGCCAGATAGCTGCCAAGAAACACAAGCCAGAAAACACAATATGGGCACCCGCCACACCTTCATAACTCCAAATACCCGGATTCGTTACAGTTCCTCCTGAAATACTCCAACCACCCCACGAATTGGTTATTCCTAAACGAGTCATGAAGGGGATGACGAACATACCTTGTCTCCACATTGGATCCAGAACAGGATCAGAGGGATCAAAAACCGCTAATTCGTATAAAGCCATCGAGCCAGCCCAACCAGAAACTAGAGCTGTGTGCATTATATGCACCGAAAGCAATCGACCCGGATCATTCAATACGACAGTATGAACACGATACCAAGGCAAACCCATGGAAATACCCCTTTAGCAAAGAAAAATAGACACGATGTCGCTTTATTTTATCGCATTGGAAAAGACTATCCATACATATCCTATGTACCTAACCCTTCTAGGGGATTCTATGTCAGAAAGCGTGAATATTTATTTCATTCCATTAAAAATAACAAGCCAATTCCGTTTGTAAGAAGAAAGAGAAGCAGATCTATTCTATACTCGATAAGTGCCAATATGCAATGGGTAACTTGGGCTATTTGGAAAAAGGAAGAATAGACCCTTAATCCCTCTTTGTTTATCATTCGAATCACAGATTCCTTTTTCTTTATTCAATCCGTCTTACCTTCCTTATATGTATAATCTTTCAATCTATGTATTATTTCAATCTATGTATTAATGGAATCCATAGTATTCTTATAGAATAGAATAAGAAAAAAATGAAGATAATAAATAATAAACTGCGGATTCTTTCTTTCTCTTCCATTCTTACGTTTCCGTATTAAAGTGTAGTTTTCTTACTTAAATTTAATAATATTAATCTAATATAATATGCCCATTGGTGTTCCAAAAGTACCTTACCGGATTCCCGGAGATGAAGAAGCGACTTGGGTTGACTTATACAATGTTATGTATCGAGAAAGGACACTTTTTTTAGGTCAAGAGATTCGTTGCGAAATCACGAATCATATTACGGGTCTGATGGTATATCTCAGTATAGAAGATGGAATTAGCGATATTTTTTTGTTTATAAACTCCCCTGGCGGGTGGCTAATCTCAGGAATGGCTATTTTTGATACGATGCAAACCGTGACACCAGATATATATACAATATGCCTCGGAATAGCCGCGTCCATGGCCTCCTTCATTCTGCTTGGAGGAGAACCCACCAAGCGTATAGCATTCCCTCACGCTAGGATTATGCTTCACCAACCCGCTAGTGCTTATTATCGGGCAAGGACGCCGGAATTTTTCCTAGAAGTGGAAGAGTTACACAAAGTTCGCGAAATGATCACAAGGGTTTATGCACTAAGAACGGGCAAGCCCTTTTGGGTTGTATCCGAAGACATGGAAAGGGATGTTTTTATGTCAGCAGACGAAGCCAAAGCTTATGGACTTGTCGATATTGTAGGGGATGAAATGATTGACGAGCACTGCGATACGGATCCAGTGTGGTTTCCAGAAATGTTTAAGGATTGGTAGTGGCTAGATTTCTTGTAAATTTATTTCAAACCTAAATTCGGGTTTTATGATATTTTATAGAAAATAGAAATACTTCATGATGATGAATCATCAGGTTAAGATCGATCTAAACCAATCCATTTTTTCTATATACATACGACATGCCAACGGTTAAACAACTTATTAGAAATGCAAGACAGCCAATACGAAATGCTAGAAAATCGGCCGCGCTTAAGGGATGTCCTCAGCGTCGAGGAACATGTGCTAGGGTGTATGTGCGACTCGTTCAGATCATGAGTTCAAACAAATAAGAAAATTTTTGAAGTATCCATGATCGGTACCAATGAATAGGATAGAAAAACTCCATCCTAGATTTCTACGGTATATGGAATTTATGGTTTCCTTTGGTGCAAATCCAATCATCTAGATTTGAATTGGAAGAAGCAATTCCTCCATTGGTAGCAAATGGTTATCCATTAAGCGGAGGAAATAGTAATAAAAAGAAAAAAGCATATGCTCCTTTATCTTAAAAGAACGGACTAAAGGGTCAGCTACTTAGCCAACTTTCATAATTAAATACCGTCACTGTATGAATAACTCTTATTGTGAAAAGAGCTATTTACTCTATAATGGATGGGTAGAGCCAAAGAATGTGAACTATACAAGTTCACAATACCTTTTGATGAAATGAAAGAAGGGGCTCCGGTGTATAGAGAGGGCCTCACCGTTTAAAAGGGAACCATAGAAACGATGGAACCCACTGTTTTTTTAGTATCATTAGAATTTGTTATTTCTATGCGAAATAACTGAAGAGAATAGAATAAAAAATCGTGGTTGGGAAGGTTATAGTAGCAAAAGCCATTGGAATTCATATTTTATATATCGGAATAATCCGTTTTGTTATTAATGGGAAAAAAGAGGATTAAAAGAAGAGAAATCATTAGTTATTCATTAAGGTTAATTTGATTCAATGACCAGAGTTCCGCGAGGATATATAGCTCGGAGACGACGAACAAAAATGCGTTCATTTGCCTCAAACTTTAGAGGGGCTCATTTAAGACTTAATCGAATGATTACTCAACAAGTAAGAAGAGCTTTTGTTTCTTCTCATCGAGATAGAGGCAGGCAAAAGAGGGATTTTCGTCGTTTGTGGATCACTCGGATAAACGCAGCAACACGGGTATATAACGTATTCGATAGTTATAGTAAATTAATACATAATATGTACAAGAAGGAATTAATTCTTAATCGTAAAATGCTTGCACAAGTAGCTGTATCAAATCCAAATAATCTTTACACGATTTCCAATAAAATAAAGACCATCAATTAAAGGATAAAAAAGTAATATACAGGTTAAACCCGAATTCCCGGAGAGGGAACTCCGGGAAGATACAATAAATTAAGATTAAGTGGTAGGAATCAACGAGCATGTTGCAATAAATAAAAAAACTATTTCTTTTTTCCCATGTTTCTTTCTTATATTATAACAAACCCAAGAATCAAAACTGGATTACTTTCTTTATATATGAGTCTGACCCTTTCGAATAAAACATCAACAATCGGAACTTAAGTTTCGATTGTTGTTTCTTAAATTCTGGTTGGAGTTTCTTAAGTTTCGGTTGGAATTGAACTTTTGTGTTAATTGAGGAATATGTCTATTTTTTCTGTGTCTAGGACCAGTAATTATCGAAATTGACTGGGCTTGAAATTGCTTCTCATTCTCATAGTTACGAAATGGTAAGAAAGATAAAATACGAGCCTGTTTTATAGCAAGAGTAATTAATCGTTGTTGTTTCAAGGTTAATCTATTTATTCGTCTGGATAATATTTTTCCTTGTTCACTAATAAATCGATTAATTAAACTCATGTTTCTATAATCAATTCGATCCCCCGGGCCTATTCGAGAACGCCTACGAAAAGGTTGTTTGGATTTACGAAAAGGTTGTTTGAATTTACGAAAAGTTTGCTTTGATTTATGAAAAGTTTGTTTGGATTTACGAAAAGGTTGCTTAGATTTATGAAAAGGTTGTTTAGATATATACATGATTTATTCGTTATTTTAAAATTTGAAAAAAAAAAAATGGATTTCTTTATTTTATTAATTTTGGATCCAGAAGAAGTAGTTTTTCTTTGGTCCATATATTATTTGATTCATATACTATAATATAAAAAAAACCTCTATACATATGAAATAATATCTACCAAAAATCATATGAGTTGATTTTTATTTTGTATTCTATCTATGTTCTATATAGTTAATAAGAAGTTCTTACTCTTTCTGTTCTTTGGAAAAAACAAACACGCGATACTCCTATATACTCCTATTTCTTTATTTCATTATGAGTCGTATGCTTGCGACAATAACGACAAAATTTTCTTAATTCTAATTGTCCGGGTGTATTGTGGCGATTCTTTTGAGTACTATATCTAGAAATCCCCGTCGATTCCTTATGGGTACCCTTTCGAACACAACTAATACATTCCAAAATAACTCGGATTCTAACATCTTTGCCCTTGGCCATGAACCTCCTTTCCTTTTTGGATCGACTTAACTTAATTCCTATACCTATTATTTTATTCTTCTATTTTGGATACAAAGAAGAAGAATAAAATCTATAGAAGTTCCTAACTAAAATAAAAATTCGATTTCTAAAGATTTTGTTCTTCTTCTTCGAATTCTCTAACGAATCCAATCCAATAGAATCAAAAATTTTGGAAATTTGTAAATTAAGTAATAAAACATAGAGAAATAATTAAAGAATACAATCCTTATCCATCTTTTCTTTCTTTTTGCTTCATATACTAAAAAAAAAAAAGAATTCAAAAAGGGAAAATTTTCGTCATGTCACGAAGAATTCTATCTCTCGCATAGGAATAATTAGAATGAAAAAAAAGGGAATGACAAAGCATCTGGGAATAAACGATTGATTTCTATCAATAAACCTGCTAAAGCCCCAAACCATAGAGTACTTAGCACGGGTGCTACAGAGAGATATGTTTTTATATCCCGCATTGAAAATCCTCCTTCCGTATTGGAATACATATATGATCAGATACTCTTGCCCAAGATCGTTTGTATTTCTTTTGGTTAGGCGAAATTCCTAATTAAAAAACAAAATAAATATTCTATATATATATATAGAATATATAGAATGAACCATATAGAGTAGATTTTCCTATCCTTAAAAAAGATGACCCCTTCTTCTTATACATTACTAAGGAATAGAAATCCTTCTTTTATAGGTGAAATTCGACTGGATTTTA